TCCTTCTTTTTGCCATTGGACTTCCCAATCGAATTCATCGTAACACTCATAATGATCAACTTTACGAAGATCCCATTGCATTCCGGAAGCTCGTAGCATTGGTCCTGATAAACCCCAATTTATTGCTTCCTCTCCACCAATAATGCCCACTCCTTCAACTCGTTCCAAAAAAATGGGATTCCGCGTAATAAGCTTTTGATATTCAACAACTCCTGTTAAAGAATAATCGCAGAAATCCAAACATTTATCTATCCAGCCATGAGGTAGATCAGCAGCTACTCCCCCGATACGGAAATAATTATGCATCATTCGCATACCTGTGGCAGCTTCGAATAGATCATATAGCAATTCCCTCTCTCTGAAAATATAGAAGAAAGGAGTCTGTGCACCGATATCCGCCATAAAAGGCCCAAGCCATAACAAATGAGAAGCTATACGACTCAACTCCAGCATAATGACTCTGATATAGCTGGCTCTTTTAGGTACTTGAATATTTCCCAATTGTTCTGGTGCATTTACCGTTATTGCCTCTGTGAACATAGTAGCTAAATAATCCCAACGTGTTACGTAAGGTAGATACTGTATAATTGTTCGGTTTTCCGCAATTTTTTCCATCCCTCTGTGTAAATAACCCAATACGGGTTCACAATCAATAACATCTTCACCATCTAGAGTAACGATGAGTCGAAGAACACCATGCATTGATGGGTGGTGAGGACCCATATTGACTATCATGAAGTCTTTTCTTATATCCGGTACAGTCATATGTTTTCTTCCCCGATTCATTATTTCATGAATTGCTGAAAACGAAACGAGGTTCATCAAAATTCAAGATCTAATAAAGCAAATAATTCAAACGAATTTTCAAATTAACGAGTTTTTGGTTCCCGAATATCCAACTGACCAATTAATTCTTTATAACGTACTCTATTTTTCTTTGACAAATAAGCCAGTATACGTTGACGTTTTCCCAGAATTTTCCGCAGACCTCTCTGAGATAAATAGTCTTTTCTGTGCAATTCCAAATGTGAAGTAAGTCTCCGTATCTTATTGGTGAAACTGAATACTTGAAATTCAACAGACCCTTTGTTTTTTTCTTTTTCTTCTTGCGGAATAACTGAGATGAATGAATTTTTTACCATAAAAAGAATTCTTCTCTCTCTCTCTTTTTTTTCTTTCTTTTCCACAGATATGGATTTTACCGATCAGGAATAATAATAATACCAGTCATTTAGATCTGGTACACACAATAAAATAATCTGGATTTATTCATAGACTACTTTCTATCGAATCCAATTTTCAATTGGATTCGATAGAAGGAGATGGTACATTTCTACACCCACAAAAGGGAATGATTGGGACTTAAGAAAATTCTGCCGATTCATTCCTAGATCCAATTGATATGATACATCATTGAATCAGTATCATGTATCAGAATCTAATGTAACACAACGTGTGTGTACATTTGTATACCTTTATATACCGGATATGACACGTGATATAGATATATAGGAAATCCACCATCAACTAATTCTGACTCGTGGATACATATGTATCCTTGACATACTGAAACGACTGCCATTATTGGTATCAAACCAGTAGCGATTCATACAAGCTAAATCTTCTAATCGATAATTGGGCCAAAGAAACAATTTGAATTGGATAAATTTATTTATATCTGTATCAAAATGCTTGTCCTCATCCAAAAATTGCACACAGTTCCTTACGTTGTTGCCATTGAAAAATACTGAATTTCTATTCACAACATTCTCATTCTCGGAATTCAAACAAATTAGAATTCTCAATTCTCTACGACGTCTAGGAGATGGAATATTTTCAGGAACAAGCAAAGCATAATTATTTGCATCTCCATTCACAAGTACCTTTCCATGTTGTGCAATGGATCTATCGAAATAATCTTCATCAACATATTTTTTTTCTCGGCATATTCGATTAGTTTGGTACTTATTCTTATGGACCAATGAAATACTTATGGTTTGATACATAATCCATTGTCCATCCCATTTTATAGACAGACGAACCGGTTCGATAATCAATATTCCCCTTTTTATCAATTCTGTAAGAGTTAGATCCTTCTGAATCAGCATTACATCCAGGCGCATTTCTCCTCTTTGAATAGAGGATATAGCAATTTCCCTTGGATTTATCAGCCTAAGCAGGAGACAATATACCTTGATATTATTGATCATTCTTTGATTCAAAGGATCATCCCATCTCAATTGAAAAAGCAAATACCTTTTCAGGAAGAAATCTAGTTCCGCTTCCTTATTGCTCTTGGATTGTCTTTTCTTTCTACGTTTTTTAATGTCTGATTCCGCGGAATCTTTTTCAAGATCTTTTTGTCGGTTTCGTGGATCTGATCCAAGATTCCCTTGACCCAGCTGTTCTTTTTCTTCTTGATTTCGATTCTCTAATTCAAGATATTCTTTTTGATTAGATGATAGACGAAGATCCTTTTTTTGATTTCTGTTGATGTTTTTATTTTCACTAATGTTTTCATTTCCATTCAAATTGAAAATAAGTAATTTGATTGGTATGATCCACGGTTTAATCTTATATGCATCATAAAGTAGCACAAATTCTGAGAAGAACCAGGGTTCTAGATTCGATATGGGACGATGTAGCATTTCTTCATTCATTCCCATCCAATCAAAAAAAAACCTTTTTTTTTGATTGGATGGGTTGATTTCTTGATGAATCGTGAGATAAAAAAGATCTTTCTTATCAATTATTTGATAATCATTAGTCCCAGTCTTAGTATTTTTATTAATGTCGGTTCCAGTATCTATATCGGTCCAAGTCTCAATATCGATATTCTTTCTAAGAAAAAAATTGAGAATTCTCCACTCCAAATATTTTCTATCCGGATTTTTCCCCGTATCAATAATAGACCCTTCCCCTAGATAATCATTAATAGCTATACCCCCGGGTACATAAAATGATTCGGGTTTAGGCATGTTGTAATTATATGGAATCTCTCGGTCTCCATTTACTTGGAATGGCGATCCATAAATATATGAGTCCTTCCTGTCTTCATAATGAATATATTTATGTGATAAAAGATCATATCTGTAGTGTTTTTTAAATTTTTCTTTTTGACTCGGTAATGAGTTCACTACATAATTATTTTGTTTCTCGTAATGAATTAATTGGTCTTTTTCTTTTTCATATGAATCTTTTTTTGAGTCTTTATTTTGAATCATACGACGTTGATTGACTCTATTTCGCCATTTTTGCGGTACTAATTTAGACCATCTAGTCTGAGATAAATTGTATTGATAATGACCCCTTAACCAATTTTTCCATTCATTCATTCCAGAATTCGGAAGTTTCTTAGACCTTGATTTGGCATCCAATATTCCTCGTGTCCCAAAATGGTCCTTTATTCTATCCTTAAGAAAAAGATATGCTCCGCGATATTGAAGTACAGATCTCAAGTAATACTTATTAATAATTTGGATTTGTGATAAATTGTAAAATACATATGCTTGGGACAAGGAAGATAAGTCACAATAAATCTGTGATTTCTTATTACTAATATTAGAAAGATACTTTTTTATAGTCGAAATAAAGTGAATTGCATTTTTATTTGTTTCATCAATTCCTTCTTTATTTCTTTCATCATTGTAAATGTCTTTGTCGATAATTTTTTTTGTTGATTCAAATTCAAGGAAAAGTTGTGCATTTATTCTGGGAATATTAATGTTACATAGAAAGATATCCATATAGATTCTTTCAATGAAAGATTTCATAAAATAGTGCCATTTACGTATTAATCGGGCACCTCCTCTTTTTGATATCTGCCAAATATGTTTCTGTGATTCCGATCTTTTATCATCACAACCTGTCTCGTTAGGACTAATCTTTCTATTTGGGGTTAGAAATATTTTTCTCTTGTCTTTTGTAATCCTTTCTATTTTATTTCGGATTGTGGTTGTCCTATCAGCCAGATCCTTCATTTTTTTTTCTGTCAGTGAATAATTTGTCCAATCCACAGATCTAATTCGAATGATCGATTCATGGTTAATCTTATTACTAATTATAGAATCTTTTCTATTTTCATTCGGTTCATATACTTTCCTCAATCCAAATAAGAAAATTGGATTTACTTTTGCAAACTCTTTTATTATTCTTTTTATAAATAGAACTGTTTTGAGAATCCATCTTGTTTTTTCTTTTAAGACCCTTAGAAACCATTTTTTTCTTTCTCCTAAAGCTCTTAGAACTAGAAAACATTTCTTTTTCACTTTTCGAATTTTTTTTTCGAGTTCTTTCCAAATGGGGTCAAAAAAGGAAGGTCGTTTTCGGGGAGAACCAAAAGGTAGTTCAGTTTCCATCCCCCAGACTGTTAAAAAACCAAAATTTTCTTTTTTTCCTTTCTTTTTCATTCGATCTCTATGATCGAATCGTAGCTTAGATCTGTGCCAAGGTTTCAGACAGAAAGGAAATAGGATCTTTATTTGAATACCGTCTGTTAGCCAGTCTTTCGGAAATTCTGTTTCTGATAATTGAACACCATTATAGGTGCATTTAACATGCATTTCTCTATTCCACTCCTTCCAATCCTCGTACCACTCGGGGAATTGAAATAATAACATACGGCCGAGATTTTTAGCTATTATCAATGAAGGCAATACGATGTATTTTCTAAGAATCGATTGTGTTACTAACATAGAACCTCTTATTGCTTGAGCAAATAGAATAGTATCCCAATTTTCTGCTATTGCTATCCGTTCATTCTCTTCCTTTTTCTCCTCCTTTGTTTTTTCCTTTTCTTTTGCCTCTTTTTCCTCAGAATCCGAAGTTTTTAATTCCGGACCTTTCCCCACCCAATTCCTAAAAATTAGGTTCATCATTCCGGAGATATCAAAAGAAAAAAAAAAAGTTTTGTCTATTCTGTCCAAAAAAAGTGGGGAATGCACATTTGCTTGAAACATTTCCCAAGTAACTGTTTTACGTCTTTGAGCGCGCATGGATCC